GGCTGAGTTTAGGCGATAAATTGTAAATTTATAGACGAATTTTAAAATTCTTTTACTAGGTCTTATATTCAATAATGATATTAAATTGCAAATTTAATGGAAAGAGTATTCTTTAAGGCTTAAAGAATATTCTTTATAAAAAGCTTTGAAGGCTATCAGTTTAATTTAACTTAAATCCTTAAGAAAAATTAAAAAGAAGAGTGCAGATTATTAATCTGGAGAGTGTTAATAAGTTAAGGATTAATAAGTTTTTTATTTTGAAATTAATGTTAATTTTTTTCCTTGTTTCTTGGGTAAAAATTACTATTGTTGTAAAAGTAATTCGTATATAAAAGAAAATTGTTAATAGTGTAAAAATAATTATGATTATTGATAGGAATACTATGTTTTGTTCAATTAGAAAATTGATAGTTAGTCATTTAGGTAAAAATCCAATAAATGGAGGAATTCCTCCTAGAGATAGAAAATTTATAATGAATGTTATTTTTAATGGTTTATTTGAGTTTATTGAATTGATTAGTTGCTTAATATGAAAAATATTAAGAGTTTTAAGAATTATGATTATATTAAATGAAATTAATGTATAAATTGAAATATAAATTAATCAAATTCTTTGTCAAACAAGAAGAGATCTAATTATTCAACCTACATGATTAATAGAAGAGTAAGCTAAAATTTTTCGAATTCTTGTTTGATTAATTCCTATAATTCCTCTAACAATTATTCTGAAAATAATAACAATTGTTACAAGAAAGGTTGTTTTTAATCTATTAATTAGAATAATTATTGGTGCTACTTTTTGTCAAGTTATTAAAATAAATGAATTTATTCAAGATAATCCTTCAATAATTTCTGGAAATCAAAAATGAAAGGGGGCTGCTCCCATTTTTATTAAAATAGCTGAATTTATAATTATTAACTGATTGGGCAAGATCAGAGAATTAATTATAATATTGTCTGCTATAATAATGATAATAGAAAACAGAAGGATTATTGATGCAATAGATTGAATAATGAAATATTTTATTGCAGCTTCTGATTGTATAGAATTTTTTGTACTTGATATTAGTGGGATAAAAGATAAAAGATTAATTTCTAATCCTATTCATATTCCTAGTCAAGAATATGAAGAGATTGTAATTAAGGACCCAATAATAAGTGTTCTGAAAAAGATTAATTTATAGAGTTTATTCAATAAAAAGAATAGGATTATAACCTATATAATCGGGGTATGAACCCTAGAGCTTAATTAGCTTATCTTTTTATGATTTAGTATAAGATGTACATGAAATTTTGATTTTCAAGGTAATAGTTTAATTTTATTAATCATAATGAAGGTAAATAATTACATAATATATTCTATCAAAATATCCCTTTTTTTCAGGCACTTCATTTGTAACTTTTATATGCAGATTTTTTTTCGCAAACATAACGTAAAAAAAGGGAAAAAAATAAGCTTATTTCTTTTGAAAATTTTTAAGTATTTTTTGGAGGGGGTGTCAAGAAAAATCTTTTTTTTAGGGGGGGGTTTATTAATAAATGTTTAATGAATACATTAATATATATTAATATATGTAAACGGATTGATCTTATATATATATATATATTTATTAATAGCGATAGAAATATAGGTATTTATATATTAAGAAATAATTAATAATATATCTACGTCTATTTCATTTATTAATCGGATCTATCTTATAAATATATCTGGTAATTTCTGTAAGTGGCATGAGGCTATTTGATCTTTTTGAAAGAAAAGAAAATATTAATTATTTATAAATATATTAATAATTTATATAATATATTTATATATGAAATTAAAGTAATAAATAATTAATTATATATAAATATATTAATAATTTATACATATATGATTATATATAAATAAGAAATAATAGTAAAAACTTATAAATTATTAATAATGTATTCATACAATATTGATTTATTCAAATATAACTATTATTTAAGAATAAATATAATAATATTTAATTATACATTAATATATATCATTTAATAAAAAAACAATATTTTTTATATTTATTTAATAATAATGAAAAAAAAAAAAAAAACTTCCTTATTTTTCATATTTATATTCTTTTATTGTAATATTATTAAATTGAAATTACAAATTAGCTAATATTTTATATATTTAAAGAAAAGGAAATTTTTTATGATAAAAAAATAAGAAATAATTGTATTCTTTTTTTTATATTTTATTTATTATGTTATGTTTATTTATTTTATATTTACAGTAAAAGAATAAAAAAACGGGCTTGTTTATTGAGAATTTTTCTGTTTTTTTGAAAAAGTATGTAATTTTGTTCAAATTTGGGGTGATTTTGAACGAAATTTAGTAAAAAAAAATTTTTTGCGGTGATCAAGAAATCATCCAGAACTATTAATTTTTTGATTTAATTTTAAGTTTAATGGGCATTAATAACTTTACCTTGGGCAAGTAGTTATTAAATTAAGCTTTTTATTAAATTGGTAATTTAATTTTATTAGGGCAAAGTAATAATTAAATTATTTTCTTTTAGACTAGTCAACTAAAGGATAAAAGGGGTTAATATCTTCTCATGCCTAGGGAGGATGCTACTTTTTGAAGTTAATTTTTAATTTTTGTTGTTTTTTATTTTTAGGATTTTGTTGTGTTTGAATTTTTAGTTTTATATTAAAAAAGTTTAATTTTAGCTTAAAGGTTAAGTTAATTTTTATTGTACATGTAAGTTGTAGTGAAATCTAAAATTTAAAAAATAATATTTGCAGTATATAAAATTTTAAAATAAAGTAATTTAGTTTAAGTAATAAATTTTAGTATCGACAATGTTTGTGCCAGCAGTTGCGGTTATACAAACGATACAATTTAACTTTATTAGGAAATAATTAATTGTTATTTATTAGGATTAAAAATTAAATTTTTAGGTGAAATTATTTTATTTAATTTAATTCTAATTATGGATTTTGAGGTTATTAAATTTGTTAATAAACTAGGATTAGATACCCTACTATTAAAAATTTAAATTGATTTCTTAATTAGTAATAGCTATGTTCTTGAAAATTAAAAAATTTGGCGGTACTTTAATCCTTTCAGAGGAACCTGTCCTGTAATTGATGGTCCACGATTAAAGTTACTTGTTTTAATTAGTTTGTATATCGTCGTTTATTGATTATTTTAGGAGAATTTTAATATTCAACAAATATAATTTTATATTAAAGATCAGATCAAGCTGCAGCTTATAAACAAGAAGAGATGGGTTACAATAAGTTTATTTATAACGAATGAAATGATTGGAAAATTTTTTTGAAGGTGGATTTGAAAGTAATTTTGATTAATTAGTTAAAGTGATTTGGAATCTAAAGTATGCACATATCGCCCGTCGCTCTCATTATTAAGTTGGGATAAGTCGTAACAAAGTAGGTGTACTGGAAAGTGTACCTTGAATTACAAATCAGAGCTTGTTAAAGCATTTTATTTACACTAAAAAGTTTATTGATTATTCAATTGATTTGAAATTAAAAAATTATTTATTATTGATGTTTTTATTTTTTAAATAAAGAATTTTATTGTTTTATTAATTATTATTGAAAAAATTATTTTTATTATAGTTTATTAGTACTGTGAAGGAAATTTTATTAATTATTTAAAAGAATAATTTAATTTTTGTACCTTTTGTATCAGGGTTTATTAAAATAATATTAAATATTTAATTTTCTCGATTTTAAAGGAGTTAATAATTTATAAATTTTATTGTTGAATTAATATTTAAAATTTATTATTTGAAATGAAACGTTATTCGTCTTTAAATATTTCTAGTTTCTAAAGAAATGAATTTAATTCATTTTCTTAAAGTAAATAGTTAATTTAAACTATATTTATTTTAAGAATAAAAAATTTAAAGGGATAAGCTTTTAAATTTTTCTATAATATTTAATTTTTTACTTTAGGTTGTAGGATTGGAATTTTTTATCAATAAAAGGATGTTTTAATTTACTTAAGTATTTTAATATTTATATTATATTTAGATTATTTATTTAGAATTTATTTTTAATTTTTTAAAATAAGTAATAATGATAAAATTAGTAATTTTTTTTGTTTAATTAATTTTTAAATTTTAGATTTTATTAAGGAATTCGACAATTAATTTTTTCGCCTGTTTAATAAAAACATGTCTTTTTGATAATGATTTAAAGTCTGGTCTGCCCACTGTAGATATGAAGGGCCGCGGTATTTTAACTGTGCAAAGGTAGCATAATAATTAGTTTTTTTATTGAAAACTGGAATGAATGGCTGGACGAGAGAAATAGTGTCTCAATAAAAATTAATGAATTTTATTTTTAAGTGAAAAAGCTTAAATGATTTTAAAAGACGAGAAGACCCTATAGAGTTTAACATTAAGTTTATAATAAATAATTGGTATTTTTTGTTATTATATTGATTTTTGTTTAGCTGGGGTGGCTTTAAAATTGATTTAACTTTTATTAATAAAAACACTTATTTGTGATTATTTGATCCATATTTTTGATTAAAAGATTTAATTACCTTAGGGATAACAGCGTAATCTTTCTTTAGAGTTCAAATCAATAGAAGGGATTGCGACCTCGATGTTGGATTAAAATTTATTTTTGGTGCAGAAGCTAAAATATTAAGTCTGTTCGACTTTTGAAATTTTACATGATCTGAGTTTAAACCGGTGTGAGCCAGGTTGGTTTCTATCTTTAAATAAATTAAGTACTTTAGTACGAAAGGACCAAGTATTTAACTAATAGTTTATTTTTGATTACTATTGTTATTTTGGCAGAATAGTGGCAAAGATTTAGGATCTTTATATGTAGTTAATACAAATAACACTTGTTTTTTATTGATTTATTATTAATTTTTATTAGAATGTTATTTTTAGTAATTGGGGTATTAGTAGGGGTTGCTTTTTTAACTTTATTGGAACGAAAGGTTTTAGGTTATATTCAGATTCGTAAGGGCCCTAATAAAGTTGGATTTATAGGGATTTTACAACCTTTTAGAGATGCGATTAAGTTATTTACTAAGGAACAGACTTATCCTTTAGTAAGAAATTATATTTTTTATTATATTTCTCCTGTTTTAAATTTATTTTTAGCTTTATTTTTATGAATATGTATACCATTTTTTTCTTATTTTTTTAGATTTAGATTTGGTTTATTATTTTTTCTTTGTTGTTCAAGATTAGGTGTATATACAATTATAATTTCAGGATGGGCTTCAAATTCTAATTATTCTTTATTAGGGGGTATTCGATCAGTTGCTCAAACTATTTCTTATGAAGTAAGATTAGCTTTAATTTTATTATCATTTTTATTTTTAACAAATAGATTTAGTTTATTAAGGTTTGCTGATTTACAAGAGAATATTTGATTTTTATTTTTATGTTTTCCTTTATGTTTAATATGATTAGTTTCTGGCTTAGCAGAAACTAATCGTACTCCTTTTGATTTTGCTGAGGGTGAATCAGAATTAGTATCTGGTTTTAATGTTGAGTATAGAAGAGGAGGATTTGCTTTAATTTTTTTAGCTGAGTATTCAAATATTTTATTTATAAGAATAATAAGATGTTTATTATTTTTAGGAGGAGATTTTTATTCTTTTACTTTTTTTTTAAAGTTAGTATTTATTTCTTTTTTTTGAATTTGAGCTCGTGGTACTCTTCCTCGATTTCGTTATGATAAGTTAATATATTTAGCTTGGAAGAGTTATTTACCAGTTTCTTTGAATTATTTATTATTTTTTTCAGGATTAAGATTTTTTATTTTTTACTTAATTATTTAGTTAATAAAATTTAGTATAGCTTTTAGGAATAATTTTCCTTTCTTTTACTTTCAAAGTAAATGCTTTTTACAAGCTCAAAAACTAATTAAATAAGATTTTATCTCAAGTTATATATATAATTGGATTAATAATATAAAATAAGAAATAAATAATTGTAAGAGTTTGTCCGATAAAAATATAAGGATCTTCTACTGGTCGTGCACCAATTCAAGTTAATAATAAAATAATTGATACTAATGTTCAAAATAAAATTTTATTAATTGGATAAAATTGATTTCTTTGAAATTTTTTTTTATTTGTTAAAGGGATAATAAATAGGATAGCAATTGATATAACAAGAGCAATTACTCCTCCTAGTTTATTAGGAATAGATCGTAGAATTGCATAAGCAAATAAGAAGTATCATTCTGGTTGAATATGAACTGGAGTTACTAATGGATTAGCTGGAATGAAATTATCAGGGTCTCCTAGTAAGTAAGGATTAGTTAAATTTAAAATTAATAAAATTGAGATTATTAAGATAAATCCAACTGAGTCCTTAATAGAAAAATAAGGGTGAAATGAGATTTTATCAATATTTCTATTAGTCCCTAAAGGATTATTAGATCCTGTTTGATGGAGGAATAATAAATGGATTATTACTAGTGCTGCAATAATAAATGGTAATAGAAAGTGAAGAGTATAAAATCGATTTAAAGTAGCATTATCAACAGCAAATCCTCCTCATAATCAAGTAACAATTGATTGTCCAAGATAAGGAATTGCGGATAATAAATTAGTAATAACTGTTGCTCCTCAGAATGATATTTGTCCTCATGGTAAGACATATCCTAAAAATGCTGTTGCTATTACAATAAATAGAATTAGTACTCCAACTGTTCATGTTATTTCAAGAGTATAAGATCCATAATATAATCCTCGACCTACATGAAGATAAAGGCAAATAAAAAAAAATGATGCTCCATTAGCATGAAGTGTTCGAATTATTCATCCATAGTTTACATCTCGACAAATATGTGCTACTCTATTAAATGCTAGTTCAATATTTGGACAATAGTGTATGGCTAAAAATAGACCTGTGACAATTTGGATAATTAAACAAAGTCCTAATAATGATCCGAAATTTCATCAAGCTGAAATATTGGATGGAGTAGGAAGATCAACTAATGATCTATTAATAATTTTTGTTATTGGAGATAAATGTTTAAGTTGTTTTTTCATTAGAATTTTTGTCGTAAAGCTCCATAGTTAATATTAGTAATTTTTACTACAGCAATTAAGGTAATTAATAAGTAAATTATTATTATAATTATAATTAATATGAAAGGCTCATTAAAAAATTTTCTTATTGATATTATTTGATTATTTTGATTAATAGAATTTAATATTTCTGATTTATTTCAGAAAAAAGAATATGAAAAAATTTCCTTTGTTATAAAAATTAATAATATTCTTATAGGAATAAGTAAGATAGATTTTAGAGAGAATTTAAATTTTTCATTAGATGCTACTCTTGTTATGTAAATAAAAAGAATTAATATTCCTCCTACTATTACTAAGAAAATAATATAAGAATATCAAAATGATTGATGAAAAAATCCTGAATTTATAGTTATTAAAACTGTTTGAAATAGGAGAACTCTTCCTATTGATATAGGATGTTTGGTAATAATTAATATAAAACTTAAAAAAATTATTAATATTATAATTAAATAGGTAGTTATACAGAGAATAGTTTAATAAAAATATTAATTTTGGGAATTAATGATAAGATCTATCTTTTCTCTGATGTTTTAAGGAATTAACCATTTCTGGTTTACAAGACCAGTATTTTTTATTTAAATTATTAAAACTAATGATAACATGATTTTTTGTTTATATTTTTATATTTATTTGTGGTTTAGTATCTTTTTGTATTAATCGTAAACATTTATTAATGATATTATTAAGATTAGAGTTTATTGTTTTATCTTTATTTATTATTATATTTATTTTTCTTTCTTTTTTAAGCTTTGAAACTTACTTTAGTTTAATTTTTTTAAGAATAAGAGTTTGTGAAGGAGCTTTGGGTTTGTCAATTTTAGTTTCTTTAATTCGAACTCATGGAAATGATAATTTTCAATCTTTTTCTATTTTATGATAAAGTTTTTATTTTTTTTAGTTTTTATGATTCCTGTAAGATTTTTTAATTTTTATTGAATAAATCAGTTATTTTATTTATTATTATCAGTTTTATTTCTTTTTAGTTTTTCTTTTAATTATAGATATTTAAATTTTTCTTATTTATTAGGTTGTGATTTATTATCTTATTCATTAATTTTATTAAGATTATGAATTTGTTCTTTAATAATTTTAGCTAGAAGACGAATTTTTTCTATGAATATATATTATCAAATATTTTTATTCATAGTTTTAATATTAATAATTTCTTTATATTTTACTTTTTCTTCAACAAATTTGTTTATTTTTTACTTATTTTTTGAAATTAGATTAATTCCTACATTATTTTTAATTATTGGATGAGGAGCTCAACCAGAACGTATTCAAGCTGGAATTTATTTAATATTTTATACATTGTTTGCTTCTTTACCTATAATAGTTGCTTTATTTTTTATTAATAAAAATGATTTAACTTTAAGAATATTTATGTTTTCTAATTATAATTCATTTTATTTATTTTTTTGTTTAACATTTGTTTTTTTAATTAAATCACCAATATTTTTTGTTCATTTATGACTTCCTAAGGCTCATGTTGAAGCTCCAATTTCTGGTTCTATAATTTTAGCTGGAGTTATATTAAAATTAGGAGGTTATGGAATAATACGTTTATTTTATTTATTTTCTAGAGTTATTAAAATTTATAGATTTATTTTTGTAAGAATTTCTTTAGTTGGGGGAGTTTTAATTTCTTTAATTTGTTTACGACAAACTGATATAAAGTCTTTAATTGCTTATTCTTCTGTAAGACATATAGGATTAGTAATTAGAGGTTTAATAACATTAAATTATTGAGGGTTTTGTGGCTCTTTTTTTATAATAATTGCTCATGGATTATGTTCTTCTGGTCTTTTTTGTTTAGCTAATATTTCTTATGAACGATTAGGAAGACGAAGACTTTTTTTAAATAAGGGATTAATAAATATTATACCAAGTTTATCAATATGATGATTTTTATTTAGAGCTTGTAATATGGCTGCACCTCCTTCTTTAAATTTATTAGGTGAAATTAGTTTAATTAATAGATTAGTTTCTTGAAGATCTATTACTATTTATATACTTATTTTTATTTCATTTTTCAGAGCAGTTTATTCTCTTTATTTGTATTCTTATTCTCAGCATGGAAAAATTTATTTAGGTATTTATAGATTTTATTCAAGATCAGTTCGAGAATTTTTATTGTTATTTTTTCATTGGTTTCCTTTAAATATTTTAGTTGTTAAGGGAGAATTTTTTTCTTTATGAAATTATTTAAGTAGTTTAAAAAAAATATTGGTTTGTGGTTCCAAAGATGTAAAAATTTACCTTAGATAATTATTTGTATATATTATTCTTTCTTTTTTTTAATTATAAGAATTAGAATATTTTCTTTAAGAATATTTTTTATTTCTATAGATTTAATAATTATATTGGAATTTTCTTTTTTTAGTTTTAATTCTTGTAGAGTTATAATAACTTTATTATTTGATTGAAAATCTTTATTATTTTCAAGATTTGTTTTTTTTATTTCTTCTATAGTAGTTTTTTATAGAGATGAATATATACATGGAGATTTAAATTTAAATCGTTTTATTATTTTAGTTAGTTTATTTGTATGTTCTATAATATTATTAATTTTTAGACCAAATTTAATTAGAATTTTATTAGGTTGAGATGGATTAGGTTTAGTTTCTTATTGTTTAGTGATTTATTATCAAAATATTAAATCTTATAATGCTGGTATATTAACTGCTCTAAGAAATCGAATTGGTGATGTTGCTTTATTAATTTCTATTTCTTGAATAATAAATTTTGGTAGATGAAATTATTTATTTTGATTAGAATCTATAAAGCAAGATTTTCATATAGTAGTAATTTCTTGATTGATTGTTTTAGCAGCAATAACAAAAAGAGCCCAAATTCCTTTTTCTTCTTGACTTCCTGCTGCAATGGCAGCCCCTACTCCTGTTTCTTCATTAGTTCATTCATCAACACTTGTTACTGCTGGAGTTTATTTATTAATTCGTTTTAGTCCTTGTTTTTCTTCAAATTTATATATATTTTTATTATTAATTTCAAGATTAACTATATTTATAGCTGGCTTAGGGGCTAATTTTGAATTTGATTTAAAAAAAATTATTGCTTTATCTACATTAAGACAATTAGGATTAATAATAGGAATTTTAGCAATTGGAGAGAGAAATTTAGCTTTTTTTCATTTATTAACTCATGCTTTATTTAAGGCTCTTTTATTTATATGTGCAGGTAATATTATTCATAATTTATTAAATTGTCAAGATATTCGTTTTATAGGAGGGTTAGTAAATCATATGCCTTTAACTTGTACTTTTTTTAATATTTGTAATTTAGCTTTATGTGGAATTCCTTTTTTAGCAGGATTTTATTCAAAGGATTTAATATTAGAAGTTTTATCAATAAATTATGTAGGAATTTTTACTTATTTAATTTTTTTTATTTCTACTGGATTAACTGTTAGATATTCTATTCGCTTAGTTTATTATACAATAATAGGAGATAATAATTTTTTAGTTTATTCTTCTTTAAGAGAAGAGAGATTTACTATACTAAAGGGAATAATAGGATTAATTTTTTTTGTTATTATAGGAGGTTCTATATTAATGTGAATAATTTTTTCTACTCCTTATTTTATTTGTTTACCTTTTATTATAAAAATTATAGCATTAATTGTTACTTTTTTAGGAGTTTGGATAGGATATGAATTATCAATATTTTCTTATGGAAAGGATCTTTTATCAATTACTTATTTAAAAACTACTTATTTTGTTTCTTTAATATGAAATTTTCCTTTTATTTCTACTTTTGGAATTAATTATTATCCAATTTATTTTGGAGGTCAAATTTATCAAAAATTAGATAATGGTTGATTTGAATATTTTGGTGGAAAAAATTTTTATTTAAATATGAAAAGCTTAACATCATTTTTTCATTTTATTTATAATAATAATTTAAAAATTAATTTAATATTATTTATTTTTTTATTAATTATTATTTTTATATTTTATTCTAATAGCTTATAAAGAGCATTACACTGAAGATGTAAAGGAAATATTAATATTTTAGGATATTTCTAGAGTAAAACTCATTTTTACTTTGAAAAAGTAATGTTTTATATAAACTATAGAAATTTAGAAAAAAAAGGGGGGAGATTAATGGAATTGCACCACTATTGGAGAAGTTAGAAGCTTATCCTGAGCTTTCAATCTCCTTTAATTGGAAATTATTCAATTTTGTCATTAACAGTGACATACCTCTATTTTGGTTTCAATTAATAAATAAGGATGAATAACATCAAAATTTTAGGTCGAAACTAAATACAATTAATTGTTTCTTATTTAAGATAAATTGATATACAATTTCTTTTAAATGCAAATTAAATGTTAATAATTAACTATTATCCTAGTATGTTCATTCTAGAGCTCCTTGTTTTCATTCATGAAATAATCCTCCAATTAAAATTACAATAAAAAATATTGTAATTAAGGAGAATACTATAGAATTAATTGTTTTTATGATAATAACTAATGGAATTAGAAGAGTAATTTCTACATCAAAAATAAGGAAAATTACAGCAATTAAGAAGAATTGTAATGAAAATGGTAAACGTGATCTTGTTTTTGGATCAAATCCACATTCGAATGGTGATATTTTTTCTCGGTCTATAAATGTTTTTTTTGAAATAATAGTGCAAATTGTAATTATAAGTCTTGAGATTACTATGATAATTCTTCCAATAATTCAAATTATTATTTATACTAGTTTTCTAGATCTTTTGATTGGAAGTCAAATATAATAATATACTATATAAATAATTATCTACCTCATCAGTAAATAGAGATATAGAGGAATAATCATACTACGTCAACAAAGTGTCAGTACCAAGCTGCAGCTTCGAAACCAAAGTGATGAATTGATGAGAAGTGATTTTTAATTAATCGAATTAAACATACTAAAAGAAAGGTTGTTCCAATAATTACATGAAGTCCATGAAATCCTGTTGCTATAAAAAAAGATGAGCCATAAACAGCATCTGAGATTGTGAAAGGAGCTTCAACATATTCGAATCCTTGAAGGATTGAGAAATAAATTCCTAGAATTACTGTTAGAGCTAATCTTTGAATAGCTTGAGTTTTATTATTTTCTATTAATCTATGATGAGCTCATGTAACAGTAAGTCCTGATGTTAATAGAATTAATGTATTTAATAGTGGGATTTGAACAGGATTAAATGGGATAATTCTTTTTGGAGGTCAAATTATTCCAAGTTCAATAGATGGAGAAAGTCTTCTATGAAAAAATCCTCAAAAGAAGGAGATAAAGAAGAATACTTCTGATGTAATAAATAAGATTATTCCTCATCGTATTCCTATTGTTACTAAGTATGTATGGTGTCCTTGAAATGTTCTTTCTCGTGAAATATCACGTCATCATTGATATATAATTAATATTGTAATTAATGTTCCAAAAAGAAAAAGGTCATTATTAAATTTATGGAATCATTTAATAATTCCTATTATTGTAATTATAGCTCTGAAAGCTCCAAGAATTGGTCATGGTCTAACATCAACTAAATGAAATGGGTGATTTTTATGAGTTCTCATTAGTTTACTTCTCTAGAATATAGTGTTCTTAAAACAGCAAATACATAAGATTGAATAATTGCAACTGCTGATTCAAGAGTTAATAGAAGAATTTGAGTAATAATTAAAATATTAATTATTACTATAGAAAGTATTGATCCTGTATTTCCTAAAAGAGTTAGTAGTAAATGGCCGGCAATTATATTAGCTGATAATCGTACTGCTAATGTTCCTGGTCGAATAACATTTCTAATAGTTTCAATACATACTATAAAAGGTATTAGGATAGGTGGAGTTCCTTGAGGAACAAGATGAGCAAATATATGAATAGTATTATTAATTCATCCGAATAATATAAATGATAATCATAGTGGTAAAGCTAATGTTAATGTTATTGTTAAGTGTCTTGTTCTAGTGAAAATATATGGGAATAGACCTATAAAATTATTAAATAAAATAATTGAGAATAATGAGATAAAGATTATTGTTGATCCTGATCTTTTTCCGATTAATGTTTTAAATTCATTATGTAGAGTAAAAATAATTTTATTTCATAATATATTAAATCGTGATGGAATTAATCAGAAAAATGGTGGAATTAATAAAAATATAATTAATGTTCTTGTTCAATTTATTGAGCCAAAATTTGTTCTAGGGTCAAATGTAGAAAATAAGTTTGTTATCATTTTCAATTGATTTTGTAAGAAGTCTTTTTAATAGATCTTGTTTTTGAAGAATAATTAGTTTGGAAAAAATTTATAGAGTTAAGAACTAGGAAAGTAATAGTGAAAAAGAAAAATAAGGTTAATCAATTTATTGGTGCTATTTGTGGCAATAAAAACTATCATAATTGATAATTTTAACTTGACAAGTTAATGTTATAATTTAACTAAGTTTTTCATTAGAAGTAGTTGCTAATCTACTATTTAGTGGTTTAAGAGACCAAAACTTGCTTTCAGTCATCTAATGAATTATTTATTAGTCATTTAATAAAGTAATTAATAGAAATTCTTTCTATTACAATTGGTATAAAACTATGATTTGCTCCACAGATTTCTGAGCATTGTCCAAATATTAATCCTGGTCGTTTAGAAGAGAATCTGACTTGATTTAATCGTCCAGGTGTTGCATCAATTTTTACTCCTAAAGTTGGAATTGTTCATGAATGAATAACGTCTGCTGCTGTTACTATTATTCGTACTCGTGAAAGTAATGGTACTACTATTCGATTATCTACATCTAGTAGACGAAAATCTGAATTTTTTAGATCATTAGTTGATTTTATATAAGAATCAAATTCAATTGTTTTAAAATCAGAATATTCGTATGATCAGTATCATTGATGTCCAATTGTTTTAATAGAAATTATTGGATTAATAATTTCGTCTAGTAAGTATAATAAACGAATTGAGGGTAGGGCAATAAATACTAATGTTACTGCTGGAAGAATAGTTCAAATGATTTCAAGTGATTGTCTTTCTAATAGATAACGAAAATTATGTGTATTAAAAAATAATCTTGTTATTAAGTATCCTACTAGTGCTGTAATTATAGCAAGAATAAGTATAGAATGGTCATGAAAGAATGAAAGTTGTTCTATTAAGGGGGAAGCTCTATCAGGTAAAGCTACTATATTTCAATTTGCTATTTCTAAAAAAAGAAAAATATCTTTATGTATAGGTCTTAAATCTATTGCACTATTCTGCCATTTTAGAATTTAGTTAACATTGGAAGTTCTGAGAAAGTGTGTTCTGCTGGTGGAAGATTTTGAATTCATTCAATTGAAGTAGCAAGGTTTGTTGGGGAAATTGTTTGTCGTTTAGAAGAGAATGCTTCTCAAATAATAAAAATTATAACGAAAATTCTAATTGTTGAAATTATTGATCCTAAAGATGAAACAATATTTCATGCAATATATGCATCTGGGTAATCTGAATACCGTCGAGGTATACCAGCTAATCCAAGGAAGTGTTGAGGAAAAAAGGTTAAATTTACGCCTAAGAACATTGCGGCGAATTGAATTTTTAGGAACTTATCATTTAGTGTTAATCCTGTGAATAAAGGGAATCATTGAATTACTCCTCCTATAATTGCAAATACTGCTCCTATTGATAATACATAATGGAAGTGAGCTACTACATAGTATGTATCATGAAGAATAATATCAATAGAAGAGTTTGAAAGAACTACTCCTGTTAGTCCTCCAACTGTGAATAAAAATACAAATCCTAATGCTCAAAGTATAGGGGGATTAAAATTTATTTGAGTTCCATGAAGTGTTGCTAATCATCTGAAAATTTTAATTCCAGTTGGAACAGCAATAATTATTGTTGCTGAAGTAAAATATGCTCGTGTATCAACGTCTATTCCAACTGTGAACATATGATGAGCTCATACAACAAATCCTAATAATCCAATTGCTATTATAGCGTAGATTATTCCTAATGTTCCGAATGTTTCCTTTTTACCTCTTTCTTGTCTAATAATATGGGAAATTAATCCAAATCCTGGAAGAATTAAAATATAAACTTCAGGATGACCAAAGAATCAAAATAAGTGTTGATATAAAATTGGATCTCCTCCTCCTGCTGGATCAAAGAATGAGGTATTAAGATTTCGATCTGTTAATAGTATTGTAATTGCTCCGGCAAGTACTGGTAGAGATAATAATAGTAAAAGGGCAGTAATTGCTACTGATCATACAAATAAGGGTATTCGATCAGGAGTTATTCCCTTTGATCGTATATTAATTACTGTAGTAATAAAATTTACTGCTCCTAAAATAGAAGAAATACCTGCAAGATGTAATCTAAAAATTGCTAGATCAACTGATGCTCCTCCATGAGCGATATTAGCTGATAATGGAGGATAAACTGTTCATCCTGTTCCTGCACCTCTTTCTACTATTCTTCTTATTAAAAGAAGAGATAAAGAAGGGGGTAGTAGTCAGAATCTTATATTATTTATTCGAGGAAATGCTATATCAGGAGCTCCAAGTATTAATGGAACTAATCAATTTCCAAATCCTCCAATTATAATTGGTATAACTATAAAGAAAATTATAATAAATGCGTGTGCTGTAACAATTACATTAAAAATTTGATCATCACCAATTAGAGATCCAGGTATTCCTAATTCTGTACGAATTAGTATTCTTAGGGATGTTCCTACTATTCCTGCTCATGCTCCAAAGATGAAGTATAAAGTACCAATATCCTTATGATTTGTTGAAAATAATCACTTGTTCGGTAAAAT